CTTAGGCTTACAATGCTTTGGGATTTATAATATCAAAACTTATTAAGTTTCTTATATTATAATGTATAATAACGGCATAGATATTCTAATCTACTTCAATATTGAATACCAGAAAACTGTATGAATGTTGTATTTATTAACTTATTTATTAACGCGGGTATAGCTAATCTAGATCTCCGTCTTCTCTCTTCTTTTATTGCCCTCTTGTCCTGTCGTGTCGTTAATTGACAGTATGACTTAGGGCTCAATATAATTTGACCGAACAAATCATAGTTTGGTAAACCACCTTGAATCTACTGCGGAGTGAAGGATCTTGGATCCAACGCATAACCCTTTGGGAATCAGAAAGATAAAGACGAGAAAGACCAATGAAATCAAGTTTCAAGATTGTATAGTTTAATGGTAAAGTTTGATTACCATTAATCCTCAGAATAGTTAACGAGTTTTTCCCTTTTATTTATATCCTATGCATCACCTAAATCCTAAAGGCGGCTCTAGGCCTGAGTTATATTAAGTTAAGGTGGCCTTAGTTACCTATGGTATTTGTCTTATTACCTATTTCTAGTTGATTTATGAATGAAGGTGGCATAGGCCCCTATGGTCCAGTGGTTACGACCTCTCTCTTTCACGGAGAAAACGAGGGTTCAAGTCCCTCTGGGGGTATACCAAGACTAAAGACTATAGGAGTGGGATTTTCTATCAAGTGATCCGTATTTGTCAAGTCCTTCTATTAGTCTACTCAGAAGAGACTTTCTATTTTATATCAAATGTTATATTTGATTTCAAGTGATATGTATTTGTCAAGTCTACTTGGGAGACGAAAGGAAGTTGATTATGGAACGTCTAAAACGAATTAGGCGTTGGGTCGATGCCCGAGTGGTTAATGGGGACGGACTGTAAATTCGTTGGCAATATGTCTACGCTGGTTCAAATCCAGCTCGGCCCAACAATTCGCCAATCTACTATCAGATGGTATAACCCTCTTGTTCTTAAGAAATACCTGATACAAGACAAGAGAATAAAAAAAAGAATCTAAATTTTCTGCTAGATCTCTTCTTATTTCCCTGGGATTGTAGTTCAATAGGCTAGAGCACCGCCCTGTCAAGGCGGATGTTACGGGTTCGAGCCCCGTCAGTCCCGACGGATCCAATAAGTACATCAATTCGCCTCTCCATTTTCTGTGAAATGAAGGGACAGAGAGAATAATTGAATTCCGAAGGGGTTTCCCTCTTTTTTTTTCAGGATTCTCTCGAAGAAAGAACACACCCTAAAATAAAATGAAAATAACTAAAATAGTGAAGTTGACAGAATATTTCATCTTTTCTGCCGCGACTCGTCTTTCTCATACTTCTTTGTTTTGTCTTCCAAAGAAAAGAGGATCACTAAAATTTAAAACCTAATTCCTGTCTTTTTCCACTTCGCTTGTATTGTTTGTTGGTGGGGTTTTGTAGTTAATGGAAACGGACGGGTTAGATTATACTTCATTTGATGGTTCTACAAGGAAGACCTAAGGTAGGTTATAGAAAAGAAAGAACAGAAAAGAAGGATAAATAAAGGAATTTTTGATTGGTCCGGGAATCCTATCTTGGATTCGGTATGGATAAAAGATCTTCATATGTTATATACTATTAATTCTCCACGACTAATTAATTTAATAGCTCAGATATTGTTATTCATGATATTGATCCGATTCAATATCGTCGATAGGTAATGCATTCATTGAATTGACAGGTGAAAGATTTATCATCTCTATGGGATTAAATCCCGAGTTATTGTATTGTGAAATAAAAAAAAACGATGAGATTATGGAAGTAAATATTCTTGCATTTATTGCTACTGCACTGTTCATTTTAGTTCCTACTGCTTTTCTACTTATAATTTACGTAAAAACAGTAAGTCAAAATAATTAATTAATTAATTACTTTAAATGAAACTCGACTTCTGAATTCTGAATTCTTTGAAGAAATCAAAAGAAAAGTATTCTATTTTTGCTGAAATCAAGGGGCTATAATCGGCGATATTCTATGAGATCCGAGAGTATGGTAAGTAAGAAAGAAATTTCTTACTTACCATACTCTCTATTAGTGTTATAGTAGTGTATAAAGTTGTACTTGACTTTCTAATAAAAAGGGTATGCTATATTAGCTTCTATCTTCAATTCAATATATGTAGTTATTAATCCATATTTGGAATTGACGTAGGACCCAATCTTTTCTTTCATACATTTATATATATTTATATTTCAATTCCAATGAATCTGAAAACTTCCAATGAATCTGAAATAATTGTTTTACTGTTATAGAATACATTTCTCCACTAGAATCTAATGGAATTTCGAAATGAAGATATTTTTATTTGAAAATTATTTCAATTTAAATAAAGAATGCGTTGCAGAACGATCTATAAAACAATTGATACCTTTTCATTTCTCAACTAAATTAGGAGTGCTTCTAAAGTCCACTTCTTCCCCATACTACGAGTGAAAGGGAAAAAGTAAAGACTACCATTAAAGCAGCCCAAGCGAGACTTACTATATCCATGTGAATTATGTCCCTTATCTCTATGATAGAATTATTCCATTATTGCTCACTAATAATAGTAGAATGAATGGTCCAGAGTCAAAAAGGGATTCTGGGCGAACACTATTGATGAATCAATCAAATAAATGGATTTTAAAAATTCCTATATTATTTATAATCCGTACCCTTTCCCGATTGTCTCTCTGAAGGAGTTGGGATATAGTATATTATACTCTTGACGAGGGGTAAAAATTGTTTTGGGCTTTTTTTTTATTTTCTATAAAAGGTAAATTCTCTATCCAATCTCAATCTAATAGTGATTGAATGCCTGAACACTCAGAGATTCTCGCGAGTCTATATATGTAGATTACAGTATAGAAAGTACTTTCCCAACTAGTAGTGGAATTCTCGGCCGGTTATCCAATGTAATTCAAGACCCAATCAATAGACATTACATTAGCAGTAGAAGAGAATCTGGAAGTCTTGCTTTGACCATTATAATCTTTCTTTGAATTTTAGATTCAAAGATTTCCAATCTTTTACAAAATCCCCAGAACATAAAAAAATAGCGGAACAGAATAAGAGATTTCGATTCGTTTGTTGATGAGGCGGCACCCGGATTTGAACTGGGGAAAAAGGATTTGCAGTCCCCCGCCTTACCACTCGGCCATGCCGCCAAAACGATACACAATAGGATAAAAATTCCCCTTTTTGAGTTGGATTAGTAAACTTGAGTTTATTGTACTTGCATCCCTTTTTAATCCTTTTTTCTAAATTTAGAAAAATTAGAAAAGAAACCGTTTTTCCCCTTTTGATTGTATTTGATCTGCCCCTTCGATTGATTGTATAGTATCTCAAAACACACAAACTTCCACTCACTTTGATATTGAAAAATCAAATGTATATTTTCACTCAAAAAGCCTAAATTTATGGGAACCATTAACTATTTATTGACTGACAATTCGTGAATTATTCTTGGATTTGAATATCAATTTTGGTTTGCCTAATGACATAAGAATAAGCAAAAATTTATACATACTTAATTGATTTTTTTAATCAAAAATCCTTCTCAATTTCCATTATAACAAAAATTATAGGTATATGTAAACCCCAGAACGGATATTCTTATACAGATACCAAATTGGCTATTATAGTATGTTGCCTATAAATAAAGGGAATTCGTTGGAACAAAAAAAGGCCTGGCTGGGTATTGACCGGGCCAGGCCCAAAAGGCACTTCGAACAAAATAAAAGAAAGAAGGTGTTCTTTATTTATCTTTCTATTTGGATCTTTCGAGCATCTAAATTGAATTGCTAATTATATAATAACGATAAAGAATGTGAAAGAAATACTTTCTTTAATCCTTACTTGATGTGTAATGTAACATAGTAATTATCTTTTTCAATTGGGAGAGATGGCTGAGTGGACGAAAGCGGCGGATTGCTAATCCGTTGTACGAGTTATTCGTACCGAGGGTTCGAATCCCTCTCTTTCCGTTTCCGTTGATGAGTTTCCATTTTTTCTTTCAAATTTTGCAAACCCCTTTTTATTTTTTCCTTGTTAAATGTGTGGAATAGCTAAAAAAAAATCTTAAGAAAATTATAAAATCAAGCAATAAAAACAAAAAAAAATTATTCTTCACGTCCAGGATTACGTCCTGGATCATTGGATAGGAATCCAAAGATGAAGAGAGAAACAAAGAATATTACTACTGTATAAACGAAAAGTTTGAGAGTAAGCATTACACAACCTCCAAGATCATTTTTTGAAAAAGAAAAACGAGAAAAGACAATAGATCCTCCATTTTTATATCACATATCCTATTTTGACACCAAGAAAAGAATTCTAGAAATAGAAAAGAATGTTCAGAAATTCAAATGAAGTTGAAATTTGTAATAAGAGTCTTTGATTACCACAAATCACTTTCATATCCAAATTAGATATTGTAAGGGACCCGAAGCTAATAAGGTATTTCGCCGTAAAAAGGATTAAAATCAGGAAATAGGGCGTCTCGTGGCTATCCGAGAATTTCAATGTTTGAATCGAAGGTTCATACTGTCAGACTTATTTGATCTTATCAATTGTTATAATTTTTCTCGAATAAATATGAATTTTCTAGGATAGTATTAAAGATCTTATCGAAAACTTACAGCAGCTTGCCAAACAAAGGCTAAAAGAAAAAAGAACAGGGGTATGACTGGCATAACATCTACGATTGGATTCAAAAAAGCATAGGCTTCGGGCAATTTGGCCAAGAAAAGACTACTCGGATAAAGGGCAGAATTAAGACAGATCAAACTAAAGATATTAAGCATAACAGACATTTTTTTCGTCGAGATAATTGCATTTTGATTGAGTTATTGATATAAGGAAAAATGAAGTAAAGTAAGGTAGACAAAAAATCCTTCTTTTTCCGCTCAATCAAAAATCCTCCGATTCTCAAAGGAGAATAGAAGAAATCATACTTTCATACAATATCTTAATTGAATTATATGTAATGATCAATAAATTCCATTGAATTAATTCTAGAGATACACATGCCAAAATCCTAGCACGAATCTATAATAGATTCTATAAAGAATAAAGATTTTCTATAGTTGGACTGGAATTGACGAACACTTAATCTGGAATTGACGAACACTTAATACCAATATTATTCTTTAATAGTATAAGTATCCAATAAAAATAGAAATGGGGCGTAGCCAAGCGGTAAGGCAACGGGTTTTGGTCCCGCTATTCGGAGGTTCGAATCCTTCCGTCCCAGAGCATATCCATTGTATTCTAATACTTCTTTTTTGTTCAACAAGGTTCTGTTTCAAGGTTTGGATATACTTTTTTTATTCTTTGCGGAATCATATCTGACTTTTTCACAAACCAAACTAAATCGAGTTCAAATGACATGCAAAAGTAACTGAACCCTTTTGTGACCCATAGAAAATGGGGCATAGATCACAGTTGGAGAAAGATTACTTAACCTCAGGTTAAAAAAATATGAAAATACATATAAAACGAGGAAGTGCTTAGCCTATAGGTATGTATGGTTATCCTATTTCAGTGACAATAGTGTTTCCATTTTTGTGAAAACTAAATTGCATCCCTAAAATATGAAAATTTAAATATTTAACAATGATATTTCTTTTTATTGTTCGATCTATTTAGCTTATTTGCTTTGCATCATTGACAATTCCATTTGAAAAGAAACAGAGATCTTGCTTTTTTATGATAATAAAAAGGAGTAAAACTTGACTCAAAGAATGATGTAGAAGTAGAAAACTTTTTCAACTATCAAGATTTGTAATGATTCCTTCTAGGTTGGGAAGTTGAAAATGGTCAGTCTATCTTATTGAGTCACTTGAAGAGGCAGAGTCAAATAGAATTTATTTATTTTATTTGTGCGATTTCTGTTAGTTATGTTATTTCTATATTTGGATTTCTTAATATTTCTGTTAGATATTTTTTTGAGATAGAGATGTTCTATTCAGACAAAAAAAGACGGCATTTTGCTAAAATTTCTTCAGAAAAATCTTTATTATCTGTGTAGATATTCTCTATTAAATATAAATAACTATGTCTCTGTACCGACTGAACCAATGACTATTCATGATTCCATAATTGAATCAATTCCATACTGGTTCCAAATTAGAGGAATGTTATGGTAAAACTTCGTTTAAAACGATGTGGTAGAAAGCAACGTGCGACTTGAAGGACATGATCCGGTGTGGATTCTTATTGTTACATCCACCATTTTATATAGGAATGAAGGTGCTCTTGGCTCGACGTCGTTTGTTCTATTCTACTAGAAACCTTCTTTTTTTATTGGGTTCTAATGTAAATAGTTCATGATGGAGCTCGAGTAGAAAGTATTTATTAATTTCTCAGGGGCAACGATCTAGGGTTAATGCCAATTAATAAATTGGAACAACTTCGTAAGTATATCTTCGATATAGAAATCGAAAGGATTCCATTCCAATAAATTTTCAAAATTGTTGGAACGGCTAAAACTTTTTCGATCGACAGTGTATCGCGCATGAATCAACCTCGGTATGATTCTTTGATAGAAAGAAATCCCAAAAGGGGTATGTTGCTACCATTTTGAAAGGATTAAGAAGCACCGAAGTAATGTCTAAACCCAATGATTTAAAACAAAAATAAAGGATCCCAGAACAAGGAAACACCACTTCAATTGTCTCACGGATCCGAATAAAGAATCCAAATCAATTTTAAACGAGACAAAAACGGTGGGTTAAAGACCACTCAATAAAAAAATATCTTAAAGAAAAATCTTTAATATATTTGAGAATTATTATTATTATTATTATATTATTGAACTTGAGTTATGAGTACAAATGATTTTTTTCAGCAACGCAGCTAAATAAAAATGACTATGAGTTAAATTGAAATTTGAAATTATATTATAGACTAATTCATTTTACAGATTTTCTATTTATTCTAATTCTAATTTTATTTTATCCATAGACAAAACATCATTTTTTCTCGAGCCGTACGAGGAGAAAACTTCCTATACGGTTCTAGGGGGGGGGTTCTTTTTCATCTACATCTATCCCGATGAGCCGTCTATCGAATCGTTGCAATTGATGTTCGATCCCGAAGAGAAGGAAGAGATCTTCAGAAAGTGGGTTTTTATGATCCGATCAAGAATCAAACTTATTTAAACGTTCCCGCTATTCTCTATTTCCTTGAAAAAGGTGCTCAACCTACAGGAACTGTTCAGGATATTTTAAAAAAGGCAGAGGTTTTGCCCTAATCAAATGAAATTCAATTAAATTAAGGAAATAAAAAATAAGGGTAGGATAATGATTTCTATATCATTTTGGATATCTTTTCTATACTATGTTTTTTTATTTCCTTCTTTTCTTCTTCTATTCGTATCTAGTTATCATTGTTTTTATATAATCCTTTTTGATAGAATCTTTTTTGATAGAATCCTTTTCTAAGGAAACCCTTATTTGATTCATCCTCA